TTGGAATAAAAGAAATCCGTAAAAAAGTACCTCGATGGTCATATAAAATAATTAACGAATTGGAATACGCTGAAAGAGTACAGGAAGAATTTGTGGTAGAGGATCCTGGAATTCGTTCAAGAAGAGCTAAGCGTGTAATACTTTTTGCAGAAATTATTGGTAAAGTTGATCCAGTATACAAAGAGATCGCTTTGAGACATTATTTCGACCAATCAGACTTTCGCCGCGACATAATAAAAGGCTCTATGCGTCCTCAACGACGTAAAACATTTACTTGGAAAATCTTTCACGCAAATATGCATTCCGCGCTCTTTTTGTATAGAATAAACAAACCTCTTTTATTTTCTTTTGAAATATCTCAGATGATGCATATGCTGAAACTAATGTTTAGAAAATTAATAGGTAAAAATAAAAAATTTTTGATTTCAGATTATCCTGAAGAAACAACAAAAGAAAGGGATAAAAAAGAGAAGGATAAAGAAAAGAAGGATAAAAGAGAGGAAGAAGCACGGGTCAAAAGAGTGAAAGTTTGGGATAGCGTTACCTTTTCGCAACTAACAAGAGGATGTTTGTTAGTAACCAAATCCATTCTTCGAAAATATATAATCTTACCTTTATTGATAATAGCTAAAAATATTATTCGTATACTTTTATTTCAATCTCCAGAATGGTCGGAGGATTTTAGAGATTTGAATAGAGAAATACATATTAAATGCACCTTTAATGGAATTCCATTACCAGAAAAAGAATTTCCGAGAAACTGGTTAATGGAAGGTATTCAAATAAAAATCCTATTTCCTTTTCGTTTGAAACCTTGGCACAGATCTAAGTTACAATTCACTCAGAAGGATCAGGATCCAATGAAAGAGAAGAAAGGGCAAAAAAAGAATTTTGGCGGCTTCTTAACGGTTTTAGGCAAGACAACAGAAAGTCCTTTTGGTCCTCCTCGAAACGAAAAAGGACTTTATTCCTTTGATTTTAAACCCATTTTTAAGAAACTCGAAAAAAAAAGAAAAATGTTGAAAAAGAGGTGGTTTCTAGTTATAAGGGCTTTAAAACAACGAACAAAGTTTTTTACAAATGTCACAAAATCAAAAGAAAGGAAAAAAAAAGTTATCAAAAAAAGGTCCTTTTCCCTTTTAAAATTGAAAGCAAAACTAAAAGAACTAATGAGAATTTTTTTAGTATTTACCGGACTATATGAATTGAATGAAACTAAAAAAGATTTAATAACCAACAATCAGATAATTCATAAACCCTCTACTCAAATTAGACATATACCTATACCTATGGGTTCTACAAATTCTTCACTGCCCGAAAAACGAATGCAAGATTTGACCAATAGAACAAGTATAATCATAACTCAAATAAAAAAAATTACAAAAACAAAAAAAAAGAAAACTGTTTTTCTAATCTCAAAGACAAAAATGAATTCTAAAAAAAGAAGTTATGATCTGAAAAGATTAGAATCTAGAATAAAAAGAAGAAATTATGAATTTTTCTATAAATTCCAGTATTTTAAAAAAATTTGTATTGAAAAAAAAGCCATATATACTGTTCTATTTATCATTAATATTCTCAGGATGAATTCACAACTTTTTCTTGAATCAGTCAGAAACCTTATTCATAAAGACATCCAAGATAATGAAGAAAATCAAGATAAAATTATGAAATTGAAGAGAAATAAAAAAGGGATTAACTTTATTTCGAATATAAAAGAGACTGCTACTAATATGAAAAGACAGATTTTTGGTGACTTATCCTCTTTGTCACAAGCATATATATTTTATAAAATATCACAAACCCTACTTATTAACTTATATAAGTTAAGACCCACTCTTCGAGATGATGGAAAAGCTTTTTTTCTAAAAAAAAAAAGAAAGGATTTTTTTGAAGTACAAGGAATTTTTCATTCCGAATTAAGACATAAAAAAAACATTACTTTTATAACGAATCCATGGAAAAACTGGTTGTTAAGGACGGATCATTATCAAAAAGATTTATCTCCGATAAGATGGTCTAGATTAATATCAAAAAAAAAGAGAAATCTTGTTAATCAACGATGTATGACTGAAAATAAGGGTTTAAATAAAAAGGATTCCTGTGAAAAGGAAAAAGACTTATTAATGAAGTACGAAAAACAAAAGAATTTTAAAGGGGAGTTATTACTAAAAAAAAAAATCAAAAAATACTCTCGATATGATCTTTTAGCGTATAAATCTATAAATTATGAAGATCCGAAGGACTCATCTATTTCTAAATTGTCATTAAAAACAAAAACTAAGCAAGGAATTTTCTATAATTTTACGATACCTAAACGCAAATTTATTCGTGGGTCAGAAGGGGTTTCTATTACTAACTGTCTGGAAGAAGACGAGACTCTGGAAATAGAACAAAATTGGGATAGAAAATATTTGGATTGGAAGATTTTCTATTTTTTTCTTAAAAAAAGAACCCAAATTGAATTTTGGATTGATACTGGAACAAAAAAAAAAAAAAACCTTTTTGACTGGATGGAAATGAATGAAAGACTACTAAGCGATTCCATATGCAATTTGGAACTTTGGCTCTTCCCAAAAAATTTGATACTTTACAATGCATATAAGAAAAAACCTTGGACCATACCAATCAAATTACTTCTTTTCGATTTGACTAGAAATGACAATCTTAGTGAAAAATCTGAAGAACTAGTAGATTTTGGATCAGTTTGCTTAAACCAAGAAAAATATCTTGAAGACAATTTTGCAGAATCAGACATGAAAAAAAAAAACTACAAAGGTTCTATGGAAGCGGAGCTTTTTTTATTCCTACAAAGACCTTTATGTTTTCAATTAAAATGGAATACTTCTGTAAAAAAAAAATTAGTCAATACTATGAAAGTTTATTGTTTCCTGCTTAAATCAATAAATCCAAATGGAGCGACTCTATCCTCTATTCAAAGGGGAGAAATAGGTATCAATTTTCTGCTAATTGACAACGATTTGAGTCTTACAGAATTTCTAAAAAAGGGAATATTTATTATCGAACCAGTTCGCCTGGCTGTCAAAAATGGAGGACACTTTCTTCTCTATCAAACCTTAAAAAATTCATTGGTTCATAAGAATAAACAAAAAATGAATAAAAAAGAAGAAGAAAGAAACTATGCGGATACAAAGAATTGGGATAAGTCCACAGGAAACAAAAAGAAAAATTATTATGATTTGCTTATTTTTGAAAAGACTTTATCTCCTCGGCAATGCCGAGAGTTGAGAATTCTACTATCTTTTAATTCCTTGAATCAAAAAGATATTAAGATAAATAACGAATTTTTTAATGGAAATAACACCAAAACCCGTAGTAATATTTCGAATAAAACCAAAAAGATTTATCGAGATAACAAAAAATTAAAAAATAAAAATCAAGTAATTAAATTGAAACTCTTTCTTTGGCCCAATTTTCGATTAGAAGATTTAGCTTGTATGAATCGCTATTGGTTTGATACTAATAATGGGAGTCGTTTTAGTATGGTAAGAATACATCTGTATCCACGATTAAAAAACTTTTACTAATAAGTTTTTCCTCTATTCCAGAGCGTATTTGCTGCCTAAAGACAAAAAGATACACGCATGTCTAGTTTTTCATTCTATTCTGATATATTTTGTTAAATTAACAAAATATTTTTTCAATCTAATTTTGGTATAATTATTACTGATCAATTAGTATTACTGATCACTCACTATATCAATATATATATATATATTATACTTTAAAAACTAATTAATATTTATCTATTATAATATATAATAGATAAATATTAATATAATCAAAATATTATACTATTTCAATTTAAAATTTAAGTAGGGGAAAAGATTTCATTTTATGGTTAAAAATTCATTCATCTCAGTTATTTCCCAAGAAGAAAAAAAAAAAAACGAGGGATCCACTGAATTTCAAGTATTCCGTTTTACCAATAAGATACGAAGACTTACTTCACATTTGGAATTGCATAGAAAAGACTTTTTATCCCAGAGGGGCTTACGGAAAATTATAGGAAAACGCCAACGACTGTTGGCTTATTTGTCAAAGACAAATGAAGTACGTTATAAACAATTAATTAATCAGTTGGATCTTCGGAAACCAAAAATGCGTTAAGTTGAAAAGTTAATTTTGAGTTCTTTTTTTTTTTTCTATTTATTCTATTTTTTAATTAGTAATAAATCTTCAATTTTGAATTTTGATAAATTTCTTTTCGTTTTCAATAAGTTAAGTTATGAAAGAATGAATCGAGGAAAAACCTATGAATATACCATCTACAAAACAAGACCTCATGATAGTCAATATGGGCCCGCACCACCCATCAATGCACGGTGTTCTTCGACTAATCGTTACTCTAGATGGCGAAAATGTTATTAACTGTGAACCCATATTAGGTTATTTACACAGAGGGATGGAAAAAATCGCAGAAAACCGAACAATTATACAATATCTACCCTATGTAACACGTTGGGATTATTTAGCTACAATGTTCACAGAAGCAATAACTGTAAACGGACCCGAACAACTGGGAAATATTCAAATACCTAAAAGAGCTAGCCATATAAGAGTAATTATGCTAGAGTTGAGTCGTATAGCTTCTCATCTGTTATGGCTTGGACCCTTTATGGCGGATATTGGAGCACAGACCCCTTTCTTCTATATTTTCAGAGAAAGAGAATTGGTATATGATCTATTCGAAACTGCGACAGGTATGAGAATGATGCATAATTTTTTTCGTATCGGAGGAGTAGCGGCTGATCTACCTCATGGATGGATAGATAAATGCTTGGATTTCTGCGAGTATTTTTTAACAAAGGCAGCTGAATATCAAAAACTTATTACGCGAAATCCTATTTTTTTAGAACGAGTTGAGGGAGTAGGTGTTATTGGTATAGAGGAAGCAATAAATTGGGGTTTATCCGGGCCAATGCTACGAGCTTCTGGAATGCAATGGGATCTTCGCAAAGTGGATCATTATGAATGTTACGACGAACTTGATTGGGAAGTCCCGTGGCAAAAGGAAGGGGATTCATTAGCTCGTTATTTAGTACGAATCAATGAAATGAGAGAATCCATAAAAATTATTCAACAGGCCGTGGAAGGAATTCCGGGAGGTCCGTATGAAAATTTAGAAATACGATGTTTTGATAGAGAAAGGGATATAGACTGGAATGATTTTGAATATAGATTCATTAGTAAAAAGACCTCTCCTACTTTTGAATTATCGAAACAAGAACTTTATGTAAGAATGGAAGCTCCAAAAGGGGAATTGGGAGTTTTTCTGATAGGAGACCAGAGTGGTTTTCCTTGGAGATGGAAAATCCGCCCCCCAGGGTTTCTCAATTTGCAAATTCTTCCTCAGTTAGTTAAAAGAATGAAATTGGCTGATATTATGACAATACTAGGTAGCATAGATATCATTATGGGGGAAGTTGATCGTTGAAATGATAATTGATACAACAGAAATACAAAATATACACTCTTTTTCCAGATTAGAATCTTTAAACGAAATTTTGAAGAGTATATGGATGCTGCTTCCGATTTTGACTCTTGTATTAGGAATAACAATAGGCGTGCTAGTAATTGTGTGGTTAGAAAGAGAAATAGCCGCAGGAGTACAACAACGTATTGGACCCGAATATGCCGGTCCTTTAGGAATTCTTCAAGCTCTCGCCGATGGGGTTAAACTGCTTTTTAAAGAAAATCTTCTTCCATCTCGAGGAGATACTAGTTTATTCAGTATTGGACCATCCATAGCAGTTATATCAATTCTACTAAGCTATTCAGTAATTCCTTTTGGCTATCACCTTGTTTTAGCTGATCTAAAGATTGGTGTTTTTTTATGGATTGCTATTTCAAGTATTGCCCCCATCGGACTTCTTATGTCAGGATACGCATCCAATAATAAATATTCTTTTTTAGGTGGTCTACGAGCTGCTGCTCAATCGCTTAGTTATGAAATACCATTAACTCTATGTGTGTTATCAATATCTCTACGTGTGAGTCGTTGAAACATAAACTTTTATCTACTACTTCTTTATAAGTATAAGAAACTGTGTAAATAATAAGCGAAATAACTTGGATGGAGCTGTTTATTTTCTTTTTTCGAGTTCTAGTTAGCGTTTAAGTTTATGAGCGAAATCAGATAGTTATATGAGTGAAAGAAAACAGCTTACAAATTCGCAGTAAATATAAATATTGAGTCTCATTATCCTAAGTACAAGAGGCAAGCGGAAAAAAGAAAAGCAGAAGAGAGCTTTTACCCCAGGATTGGGTGATTAGTCCTCCTGTCTTGAAGCGGGTTCATAATGATCAACCATATTGCTTTTTTACTATGTTTGGCGTGTATTACCAAATATGTATTACCATAACGGGGGATTGAGCAAAAACGCGTGGATGGTTAGGAACACCAAGATAGACAACGGATTAGTAATGGAGATTGTATCAAAATTATCCCAAAGGATATTTTTGCAAAAATAAAATAATAGTAAAATACAAAGTATGAAAAGAAAACTAATTGGGGCTTTAAATTGGTAGAAATAATCAGGTAGTACTTCCCACAATTCCGATCCAGAGTATGCTCCTATCCACAAATTAGAAAAATGACTATCAGAAACGAAATAACCCTTTACTTTGACCTTTTTACTTTATTTGTTTAAGCCCTTTTTTTCTTAGAAAAATAAACAAGGCTAGGAAAAAAATATCCCTAACACTCAAAAAAATAAAATCACAATACAATAGAATAAAAAAGTAATTCTTTTTTTTGTAATCTAAAAAATAATAGGTTGAAATTTTGATTTATACAAATCTACTAAGGAGTATTTGATTGTAATATAAAGTTAGAAAAAAAGAAAATTATTATAAGGATGAGATCAATTCAGAAGTACTTTCTCCTTCTTTAAATTAGAATTTAAATTAGAATAATAACAGACAGAATTTCAGTGGTCTAATTGAGGGCGTTTGGATCCTATCTATTCTACAAACTAAGAACCCATATGACAAATATATCAAAATAAAGAGAATAGGCTTCGGCCCTTAGATATTTATTTATGACCCTCGAGGAGCCATATGAGGTGAAAATCTCATGTATGGTTCTGGAATAGCGATAGGAGCGACTCTGCTATTATCGACTATGATTATCTAATAGTTCAAGTACAGTTGATATAGTTGAGGCACAGTCGAAATATGGTCTTTTGGGGTGGAATTTGTGGCGACAACCAATAGGATTTATTGTTTTTCTAATTTCTTCCCTAGCAGAGTGTGAAAGATTGCCTTTTGATTTACCAGAAGCGGAAGAAGAGTTAGTAGCCGGTTATCAAACTGAATATTCGGGTATAAAATTTGGTTTATTTTATGTTGCTTCCTATCTAAACCTATTAGTTTCTTCCTTATTTGTAACAGTTCTTTACTTGGGCGGTTGGAATATTTCTATTCCGTACATTTTTGTTCCTGAGCTTTTTGAATTCAATAAAGTGAGTGGAGTTTTTGCAATAACAACAGGTATCTTTATTATATTGGCTAAAACTTATTTGTTTTTGTTCATTTCCATCACAACAAGATGGACTTTACCTAGGTTAAGAATGGACCAACTGTTAAATCTTGGATGGAAATTTCTTTTACCTATTTCTCTAGGAAATCTATTATTAACAACTTCTTCACAACTTTTTTCACTCTAACTTTAATGGAATGGTATAGTCTATATTCCCTACTTGCTTCAAACAAGAGAAATAAACAAAAATCAAATTATTCCGAAATATTTCTAATATGCTCCCTATGGTGACTGGGTTATTAAATTATGGTCAACAAACAATACGAGCTGTAAGGTACATTGGGCAAAGTTTTATGGTTACCTTATCCCACGCAAATCGTTTACCTGTAACTATTCAATACCCTTATGAAAAATTAATTACATCGGAACGTTTCCGCGGTCGAATCCATTTTGAATTTGATAAATGTATTGCTTGTGAGGTATGTGTTCGTGTATGTCCTATAGATTTACCCGTTGTTGATTGGCAATTCGAAACTCATATTCGAAAGAAACGATTGCTTAATTACAGTATTGATTTTGGAATCTGTATATTTTGTGGTAACTGCGTTGAGTATTGTCCAACAAACTGTTTATCAATGACTGAAGAATATGAGCTTTCGACTTATGATCGTCATGAATTGAATTATAATCAAATTGCTTTGGGTCGTTTACCAACATCAGTAATTGACGATTATACAATTCGAACAATTTCAACCTTCCCCCAACTAAACAGGAGTGGGCTGGGCCCTTCAATTCAAAAAATACAAAATTTAAAATGAAAGAATAATTACTAAAACTAGAGAAATGAGGTTTTTTTGTTTTGTTTAGTCAATAAAATCGTTAGTAATCCCAACTATTGGTTTGGTGGTTGGATTGATTATGAGAGTTGCGACTTTATTTTGACTCAAAACCTATCCATTTTTGATTTAAAATTGATTAATCTTTACGTAATTTTTTTTTCGAAAGATAAAGATAAAAATTGATTTTTCAATATTATTGTCTAATATCGCACTTTCTTTTTGGGTAAGGAATAGTATTTTTCCCACAGTTATACCTACATCAATTCATACCATTTTGGATTGAATTCAATAGGATTTTATTCAATTAGGAACATATCAGAAAAATTTTTTCCTGGTCGAGTCAATAAGGTTATGAAAAAAAATTCGATGGATTTATCTTTTCTTTATACGTAAAATGGATTTGACTGGACCAATACATGATTTTCTTTTAGTTTTTCTGGGATTGGGTCTTATATCATTTGCTTTAGGGGTCGTATTACTTACCAACCCAATTTATTCCGCGTTTTCGTTAGGGTTGGTTCTTATTTGTATATCTTTATTTTATGTTTTATCAAATAGTTATTTTGTAGCTGCTGCACAACTCCTTATTTACGTAGGCGCAATAAATGTTTTAATCATATTTGCTGTGATGTTCATAAATGGTTCAGACTATTCCAAAGCTTTTTCTCTTTGGACCGTTGGAGGCGGGGTTACTTCGCTGGTTTGTACAAGTATTTTTGTTTTATTAATTGCTACTATTCCAGATACATCTTGGTACAGCGTTATTTGGACAACAAGATCAAACCAGATTATCGAGAAAGATTTGATAACGAATAGTCAACAAATTGGAATTCATTTATCAACAGATTTTTTTCTTCCATTTGAACTAATTTCGATAATTCTTTTAGTTGGATTAATAGGCGCAATTGCTGTGGCTCGTCAATAATAGTATTAAAGCCTTAGAACTACCCAAATAAATCTGAATTCAACTTTGTTTTATCTTATCGCACCAGGTTTCATTCTATTTAAAAATTCTTTGTTCATGCATAAATTTTTCTCTATTTCGATTATAAATAGAACTTCTTTTTAAGTTCTTTTTCTTTTTATTCAATTTGAATTTATTACTAATATATGGTTTTTTATGTACTTGTTATATTTGACTCAACGGATTCTGTAGAATTTTTGTTCATATTGATATAAAGTTTTATTTTTACTCTTATTGTCTTATTGAAAGAAATAAAAATTGATAAGGAGTTGGTCAATGATACTCGAGCATATACTTGTTTTGAGTTCCTTTTTATTTTGTATCGGTATTTATGGATTGATCACGAGCCGAAATATGGTTAGAGCTCTTATGTGTCTTGAACTTCTACTGAATGCAGTTAATATAAATTTCGTAACATTTTCTGATTTTTTTGATAGTCGTCAATTAAAAGGAAATATTTTCTCAATTTTTGTTATAGCTATTGCAGCGGCTGAAGCAGCTGTTGGACTGGCTATCATTTCGTCAATCTATCGTAACAGAAAATCAACTCGTATCAATCAAGCAAATTTATTGAATAAGTAGTATTATTCATATAAATGAAAATATTCATGAATTCTATATATATATTCATATTTGTTAAAATTGAAGAAATGAAAGTCTCTTGGCCCTCTTTCATGTACATACCTCAATCCAGAATTGATTCAAAAAATTCTGGTCAATTATTGATTCATCTTATGTCTAAAAATATTATTGAGTTACAAAACGACTAGATCGAAAATTTATGACGTTCAAAAGTTTATAGACCCAATGTCACATTCAGTAAAGATTTATGATACATGTATAGGGTGTACTCAATGTGTCCGAGCCTGTCCCACAGATGTATTAGAAATGATACCTTGGGACGGATGTAAAGCTAAGCAAATTGCTTCCGCTCCACGAACAGAGGACTGTGTTGGCTGTAAAAGATGTGAATCGGCCTGCCCAACGGATTTCTTGAGTGTTCGAGTTTATTTATGGCATGAAACAACTAGAAGCATGGGTCTAGCTTATTGATAGGTTTCCGACAACACTATTTTAATTTGAATACATTTTTTTTTTATCGACAGAACCCGTCCTCAAAACAAAAAATAGAAGGATATTCTGTTTTGAGCACGGGTTTGTTTTTCTGGTCCAAGCGTATCTTGTCTTTACCATGAATTCTTTTCCTTGGTTAACATTCTTTGTAGTCTTTCCGATATCAACAGGTTCCTTAATTTTATTTCTACCTCAAACTCAGAGAGGGAATAAAGTAATTAGATGGTATGCTATATGTATATGCATTTTAGAACTGCTTTTAATGACCTACGCATTTTGTTATTATTTCCAGTCTGATGATTTATTAATTCAATTTTCGGAGAATTATAAATGGGTCAATTTTTTTGATTTTTATTGGAGATTGGGAATAGACGGACTTTCTGTAGGACCCATTTTACTAACAGGATTTATCACTACTTTAGCTACTTTAGCGGCTCGGCCAGTTACTCGAGATTCCCGATTATTCCATTTTTTGATGCTAGCAATGTATAGTGGTCAAATAGGATTATTTTCTTCTCGAGATCTTTTACTTTTTTTCATCATGTGGGAGTTAGAATTAATTCCCGTTTATCTACTTTTATTCATGTGGGGGGGAAAGAAACGTTTGTATTCAGCTACAAAGTTTATTTTATACACCGCAGGGGGTTCCATTTTTTTATTAATAGGAACTCTGGGTATCAGTTTATATGGTTCCGCTGAACCAACATTAAATTTTGAAACATCAGCCAATCAATCATATCCATTAGTGCTGGAAATAATATTTTATATTGGATTTCTTATAGCTTTTGCTGTAAAATTGCCGATTATCCCTTTACATACCTGGTTACCAGATACTCATGGCGAGGCCCATTACAGTACTTGTATGCTTCTAGCCGGAATCTTATTAAAAATGGGAGCATATGGATTGGTTCGGATCAATATGGAATTATTGCCCCATGCTCATTCTTTATTTTCTCCATGGTTGATAATACTAGGCACAATACAAATAATTTATGCAGCTTCAACATCTCCCGGTCAACGTAATTTAAAAAAAAGAATAGCCTACTCCTCAGTATCTCATATGGGTTTTATAATTATAGGAATTAGCTGTTTAAGCGATACGGGACTCAACGGAGCCATTTTACAAATAATATCTCATGGATTTATTGGTGCTGCGCTTTTTTTCTTGGCAGGTACCACTTATGATAGAATGCGTCTTCTTTATCTCGACAAAATGGGAGGAATGGCTTTTTTTGTTCCAAAAACATTTACAATGTTCAGTATCTCATCGATGGCTTCTCTTGCATTACCGGGCACGAGTAGTTTTTTTGCAGAATTGATAATTTTTTTTGGAATCATTACTAGCCAAAAATATCTTTTACTGCCAAAAATACTAATTACTTTTGTGATGGCACTTGGAGTGATATTAACTCCAATTTATTCATTGTCTATGTTACGCCAGATGTTCTATGGATACAAGTTATTTAATGCTCCAAACTCCTCTTTTTTTGATTCTGGCCCGCGCGAGTTATTTGTTTCACTTTCTATTCTTCTACCCGTAATAGGTATCGGGATTTATCCAGACTTCGTTTTCTCATTATCCGTTGACAAGGTTGAGGCTATTTTATCTAATTATTAATTTTTTAAGAATCCTAAAAAAAGTAGAAGTGGAAAAGTATTTTTCGACTTTTTTTTTTTTAACGTAAAACAAAAAAAAATTGTAACCAGTAAAGTAGGGCTTTTTACAGAACCATTTGAATCAAGCAATGAGTGATTCAAATGGTTCGTTTACACAATGTTTTTTTTATATAGACTTATATGCTGCCCTATGTTTATTTTTATCAGACCCGCGTCCTCAATTCAATTAGATATTAATTGAAATAAACCATAACTATGCAGTCCTATTCCTAATAAATTAACTCCGAAATAACATATCCAAATTAAAAGAAAGCCTATAAAGGCCACAATTGCAGAATTTAGACCTTTCCATTTTTTATGTGTTCTAGTATGTAAATAAATTGCGAATATTGCCCAAGTAATAAAAGCCCAAGTTTCCTTTGGGTCCCAGTTCCAATATGATCCCCATGCTTCGTTAGCCCAGACTGCTCCTGAAAGAATACCTATAGTTAAAAGGATAAAACCGATACTAATAATACGATAGCCCCAACAATCTAATTGTTGAATCAACTGAGACCTATAATAATTGTTACAACAAAGAAAAAAAGTGTTTCGTAAAACAGTGCCGCTTTCGTTCATGTATTGAATCTCATCAAAAAAAAAAGATTCATTTAAAAAATTCTTATTTTTAATTTGAAAGGGAATCTTTGTTATTTTTCGAAATGTAATGACTAGAAGAGCTACTCCTAATAATGATCCACATAAAAGGGCTGCATAGGCCAATATCATCATACTTACATGCATCACTAACCACTGAGATTGAAGAGCGGGTACTAATGTTGTAGATTGATGCACTTCAGTTAAAAAACCGGAAGTAGCAAAGCCCTGAATCAAAAGTGCACTTGGCGCGGTTATTAGATTTAAAAGGGTTTTCTTTTTTTTTAAATAAGGAATTATATGAATAATGGTTAAACTCCATGAAAGAAAGAGTAATGATTCATATAGATTACTTAATGGTAAATGTCCCCAAAAAATCCAACGAGTAACTAATAATCCAGTTATACAGAAAAAAGTAGTTATCATACCCTTTTCTGACGAATAATAGAGTTCTCTTATTTCATCAACTAATAAGGTTATTAAATGAATTGTAATTACAATGGAAACAACCGAAACGGATATATGGGTTAATATATGCTCGAAAGTCGAAAATATCATATAAAAAAAGCCCCCCTCATTATTTCATTACTACAAAATAGCTATTATATTATTATTATATATCTATATAATAATATTATTCTTAGAATTGAAATAAGTAAGTGTTTTCGTTCTAGAAACTCGTATATGCCGCCACTCGGACTCGAACCGAGATGCTCTAGCACTGCTTCCTAAGAGCAGCGTGTCTACCGATTTCACCATAGCGGCTTCCCTTGCTAGAAATCATAATAACTCATTATTATTCAATCGTCGAGATTGAAAGAGTCAATTCAAGGCAATATTTTTGAGGTTAGTGAAGAAAAAAGTGATGAATCGAAACTCGTTTCATTTTTTGAACGTTCTAAATAAGAATTTTTTGATGGTAATTGATAGGTAGTGATAAGTCCTAAGAACCGATGGGGAAATGAAAATCCCCATCCCAGAACGGATAAAAGAGACTAAAAAGAAAGTTGAAACATTGTCTTTTGCATTTTTTTTTTTGAGTGTGTTTTTAACCAAAAAACCTTTTTTGAATTCAGTCGATAACAGACTTCGTTTTCTACCTATTCTAATTCTAAAAGAAAAAATGAGTTCAATTAAATATTGATAAATATTGATCAATTCAAAATATTAGTGACTGACAATCCTTATTTTTTTCTATTTTAGAATTGAAATTAGACAAACAACAAGACTTTTCTTAGAATCAAACTTATTTAGGTTTTTTCAACCTTTGATTGTTTATTTTTTTTTGTCGGACAAAAAAAACTTTTTGAATTGCCGGTCGAAAGAGATTTCGATAATGAAAAAGCTTTCAACGCTGCCCAATATCCCTTTCTTTTCCAAACATTTTTACGAATACGCTTTTTTGATATAGAAGTGCGCTTTTTTGGAACGGCCATTTAAAAATTGAGAGGTCACTCATTGCTATAATTGGATGTGAAAGACATTTTTAGTTAAAAAAGAATTGTTTTTTTTTTCTTTTCGATTCAGTTTCGATTCAGTATTGATGAATCTTTAGATCCTACTATCTTGCTAAAAGAAGGGATTCATTGCTTGCTATTTCTTCGAAAGGGAAGTATACCTAATTTTGATTTTAAAATCAAAATAAAAAAAGTGAAAGGAGATTACATCAGTTAGTCTATCTAAGGATGGATTTCTTTTAGAAAAAAAAAAAGAAATTTTTTTTCTTTACTTCTTTAAATTTCATACTTTGTTTTTTTCGTTCCATGGAACGTATGTTAATTTCAAAATATATATTATTAATATAATAATGAATATAATACTATAGAACTTCCTCCAAGCATAAATATCTTTTTATATATTTTGATATTCTATATTTTGATAATGGAAGAGAATTAAACCTTCAAAAAGAATCAATTAATGATTACGGATAAATGAACTAAAAAACGGGTTTTAATTTGATTGTCTCAAGTTTTGTGCTTCCTTTTTCTGATTCATATCAAAATGAATTCTTTATTGTTTCTTTATGCATAGAAATATGTATTCTTTATTATATGGGTCTTTTTTATATAGGTTAATAGTAGATATAGAAATTTTTCGTAATTCCGCATAAAAAGAAAATGAAACTTTTCCCCTTTTTTGGGTCTTCATCAAAAACGTTCTTAAATAAAAGTAAGTATTTCTTTTTGACTGATAAGTCGATTATATTATTTGTTATTTGACCAACTCTAACTTCGTGATTTGAATATGTGCCGTGTTTTGAAAAGATTCATAATAATCATGAAGAATATCCAATTCTAGTTAGGTTTTACATATTTTGCTTTTTTATTGACTTTCTCTTTTGAAATTTGAAAAGGGACAAGAACGTAAGAAACAATTCAATATTAGAAAAAAACTTTTTATATGGAACATACATATCAATATTCCTGGATCATCCCTTTTATTACACTTCCAATTCCTATGGTAATAGTGGGGGGTTTTCTCCTTTTTCCGACAGCAACAAAAAAGTTTCGTCGTATGTTGTCTTTTTTGAGTGTTTTTTTGTTAAGTATAGTTATGCTTTTTGCAATCAACCTCCTTCTTCAGCAAATAAATCGCCATTCTATCTATCAATCTGTATGGTCTTGGACGATCAATAATGATTTTTCTTTAGAGTTTGGTTTTTTGATTGATCCGCTTACTTCCATTATGTTAATATTAATCACGACTGTTGGAATGATGGTGCTTATTTATAGCGACAACTATATGTCTCATGATAAAGGCTACTTGCGCTTTTTTGCTTATATGAGTTTTTTCAATAGTTCAATGGTGGGTTTAGTTTCGAGTTCTAATTTAATACAAATTTATTTTTTTTGGGAATTGGTTGGAATGTGTTCTTATCTATTAATAGGTTTTTGGTTTACGCGACCTGTTGTAGGTAATGCCTGTCAAAAGGCATTTATAACTAATCGTGTGGGGGATTTTGGATTTTTATTAGGAATTTTAGGTCTTTATTGGATAACGGGTAGTTTAGAATTTCGGGATTTGTTCGAAATAGTCAAGAACTTAATTCATAATAATAAGGTTGATCTTTTATTTGTTACTTTGTGCTCCTTGCTATTATTTTCCGGTGCAGTTGCTAAATCCGCGCAATTTCCCCTTCATATATGGTTACCCGACGCTATGGAGGGGCCGACTCCTATTTCTGCTCTCATACATGCTGCTACTATGGTAGCAGCAGGGGTTTTTCTTGTAGCTCGACTTCTTCCTCTTTTCAGAGTCATACCTTACATTATGAATTTCATAGCTTTGATAGGGCTAGTAACGGTACTATTAGGAGCTACTTTAGCTCTTGCTCAAAAAGATATTAAGAAAGGTTTAGCTTACTCTACAATGTCACAATTGGGTTATATGATACTTGCTTTAGGTATGGGCTCTGCTCGATCTTCTTTATTTCATTTGATTACTCATGCCTATTCAAAAGCTTTGTTGTTTTTAGGATCTGGATCAATTATTCATTCAATGGAGGCTATTGTTGGATATTCGCCGCATAAGAGTCAGAATATGGGTCTTATGGGGGGTTTAACAAAACATGTTCCAATTACAAAAATTTCTTTTTTATTAGGTACACTTTCTCTTTCTGGGATTCCCCCTTTTGCTTGTTTTTGGTCTAAAGATGAGATCCTTTCTGATAGTTGGTTATATTCACCTATTTTTGCAATAATAGCTTGTTATACGGCGGGATTAACCGCATTTTATATGTTTCGCATTTATTTACTTACTTTTGAGGGGCATTTAAATATTCATTTTCAAGATTACAGTGGCAAAAAAAGTAGCTCGTTCTACTCAATATCTTTGTGGGGTAAAGGGGGGTCAAGATTGATAAAAAAAACAAATTCGTTTTTAACTTTTTTAAAAATTAATACTAATAAAAGGGCTTCATTTTTTTTGAAGAAAACATACCGAGCTGATCTTAATGTAAGAAAGAGCTCATCAACCTTTCATATTAGTTATTTGAATAATATTTTTTTTCCTTATCCTCAGGAAGCCAACAATACTATGTTAGTTCCTATGCTTGTGTTGGCTTCATTTACTTTGTTTATTGGGTTCATAGGAAGTCCTTTCAATCAAGAAGAGGAAGGTCTAGATATATTATCCAAATTATTAATTCCATCACTATACTTTTTAGATCAAAATTCAAAAGAATCCACAGATTACTATCAATTTCTAACAAATGCAACTTTTTCAGTCAGTATAGCTTTTTTTGGAATCTTTATAGCCTCTTTTTTATACAAGCCCGTTTATTCATCTTTACAAAATTTGGACTTTTTAAATTTAACTGTTAAAAAGGGTTTTCAAAAAATTCTTAGGGACAAAATGATATATTTAATATATGCTTGGTCATATAATCGTGGTTACATAGACGCTCTTTACACAAAATCGCTAACTAGCGGTCTAAGAAGGTTGGCGGAATTTACTCATTTTTTTGATAAACAAGTTATTGATAGAATTATAAATGGATTGGGTTTTTCTAGTTTTTTTCTGGGGGAGGGTATAAAATATTTAGGAGGTGGTCGCATCTCTTCGTATCTTTTATTCTACTTGTTTTCTATATTTATATTCCTTTTTTTAGTAGTTCCCTTTTATTTTAACTTTTAATCTAATAAAAATAATAATCTAATACTAATAATCAAAATATAATATTAAATTAAATATTATATTAATATTAAATATTATATTAATATCTAAAATAAAAAAATAAAATGAGATTATTCAAGAATACACATTGAATGCTAAGATTGCGCATTGAATTAGTGGTATTTGTGGTAGTAGACGTAGACCCATAATCACAAAAACTTTTTTGATTGTTCCAGAAGAAATGAAACAAAA